AGTCCTGGTAAAGCCCCCAGGCGGCGTATTTTTTTGATTTTTTTGAATTTTTGAAACGAGGTCCTCGGTAACGCGACATATATGGATCCGCTTGCTAAGTATGGATACGCCCATTGGAAGTCTGGATACTTACAAGGGACTGTCCCTTGTAATTCCTGAAAGTGAGTTCTATCTAAAAAAAGAGCTCGAGGGAATGCAAAAATACAAGCATTTGTGGCGTCTATGCGACAATTGTGTGCAATTAAATTATAATAGATCTTTGAAACAAAGACAAGATATTTGTGAATTCTGTTATTATCATTTGAAAATGAGTAGTTTAGATAGAATCAGACTTTCGATCGATCCCGGTACTTGGCGTCCTATGGATGAATACATGTTCTCTCTGGATCCCATTGGATGGGATGATTCGGAGGAGGAGGAGCCTTATCGTATTGAGATTGAGGAGCCTTATCTTTTGATCCCCGGTACTTCTCTTTTGATCCCCGATACTTCGCATCCTATAGATGAAGACATGGTCTCTGTCTCTCTGGATCCCCCCATTGGATGGGATGATTCGGAGGAGGAGCCTGATCAAGATCGTATTGAGGAGGAGGAGGAGAAGTCTTATAAAGATCGTATTGAATTTTAATACACTGAGATAGGCGATGGACCCCCATTGGATGGGATGATACAGTGGAGGAGGAGCCTGATCAAGATCGTATTGAGGAGGAGGAGGAGAAGTCTTATAAAGATCGTATTGATTCTTATCGAAGAGAGACAGGGAAAATTGAGGCTGTTCAAACAGGCATAGGTCTACTAAATCAAAGACCCGTAGCAATTGGGGTTATGGATTTTGAGTTTATGGGGGGTAGTATGGGATCCGTAGTCGGGGAGAAAATCACTCGTTTGATTGAGTACGCTACCAAAAACCGTCTACCTCTTATTATAGTGTGCGCTTCCGGGGGGGCACGCATGCAAGAAGGAAGTTTGAGCTTGATGCAAATGGCTAAAATATCGTCGGCTTTATATGATTATCAATCAAATCAAAAGTTATTTTATGTATCAATCCTTACATCTCCTACTACTGGTGGGGTAACAGCTAGTTTTGGTATGTTGGGAGATATCGTTATTGCTGAACCCAATGCAAATATTGCATTTGCGGGTAAAAGAGTAATTGAACAATTATTGAATATAATAGTACCTGAAGGTGCACAAGAGACTGAAAATTTATTCGAGAAGGGCTTATTTGACCTAATCGTACCACGTAATTCGTTAAAAAGCGTTCTGACTGAGTTATTTGAGCTCCACGATGTCCCTACTCTGATGGAAATTTCCAGCAGAATGCCCCCTGAAAATAAAATAAGCATGCTCCCTAAAAATTCAATCAGCTCACTCACTGAAAATTCAATCATCGATCTCCCTGAAAATTCAATCCGCATGCTCCCTGAAAATTCAATCAAGTAGAGCACACAAAATCCAATTAGTTTATTTGTAGCAAACAAGTAGTTAGTTTATCAGAATCAAAGTAAATAAGAATGGAGTTTTCTTTGATGACCTAAAATCGAATTGTAGAAAGAATCAAAAGTTGCGGATAACTCTTTTTTTACCTAGAATCCCGATTACTAATTAAGAAGTCTCTATCAACAAGATAAAAGAGTGAATTCTCCCTTTCGTGAAATTAGGCAAATAAAATGAATTTCGTCTTATGTCTTATGTATATAATCAAATAGAGAAAAGATAGATATATAGTTTTTTATCTTTCTCTATCTCCCGAAAATCCCATTTTCACTAAAAATTCCTTCCTGTTGGGTCGCATTCTAACGAATCTTTCGATAATCTGTAAGAAACTCTTTCTTTATTAAAAATTCGAAGACAAGAACAAAAGACAAAGAAATGAAGAAAAATAATAAAGTGAATTATCATACATATCTTTCATGTAGAAAGATGAATAAGTCCATTTATTTAGTTCTATATTCCTTGGACTTATTCTATATACTCATTTAGATATATAGAAACTTTTTTGTATACTAAGAATTTGAAATTGAATTATTTAATTAATAATAATTACAATTCTTAATTATAATTATTATAAGATAAGATATTTTTTTATAAAAAATAAATAATAGCAGGTACAAATAGTAAATCGAGGTACCCCATTTTATGACAACTTTCAATTTCCCCTCTATTTTTGTGCCTTTAGTAGGCCTAGTATTTCCGGCAATTGCAATGGCTTCTTTATCTCTTCATGTTCAAAAAAACAAGATTGTTTAGATCTGATGGGACCCAATCTCATCCGTTTTTTTTTTCAAAACTTAGACTTGTAGCATAACACAGATATCTATTTCGACAAATATGGTCTAACGCGTAATTTCCGCCGAACATAAAGGAAAAAGCTCTTATGCCTGCAGAAAAGGATCTATGGGTAAATGAATTCTAGCTAGTTTCAAATAGATCAGGATCGCTGGATGGCTAAAATGTAAAGTCGGTGGATCTATAGGTATATCAATATGTATAGTGGTCTCATATGAAGGGTATGTTATTATTTTAGATCTAACCAATTTGATGAATTACCCCTAAAGGTTCACATCAAACTAGTGCTAGTTCACATCAAACTAGTGCTAGTTGATGAGAGTTACTGGGGGTATTCTCTCAATTCCAATAAAATGCAATCAGATCAAGTATGAGTTGGCGATCAGAAGATGTATGGATAGAACTTATAACGGGGTCTCGAAAACTAATAAGTAATTTATGCTGGGCCCTTATCCTTTTTTTAGGTTCATTAGGATTCTTATTGGTTGGAACTTCCAGTTATCTTGGTAGAAATTTGATATCTTTTTTTCCGTCTCAGCAAATCATTTTTTTTCCACAAGGGATCGTGATGTCTTTCTACGGGATCGCGGGTCTCTTTATTAGTTCCTATTTGTGGTGCACAATTTCCTGGAATGTAGGTAGTGGTTATGATCGATTCGATAGAAAGGAAGGGATAGTGCGTATTTTTCGTTGGGGATTTCCTGGAAAAAATCGTCGCATATTCTTCCGATTCCTTCTAAAAGATATTCAGTCCGTTAGACTAGAAGTTAAAGGGGGTATTTATGCTCGTCGTGTCCTTTATATGGATATCAGAGGCCAGGGGGCCATTCCCTTGGCCCGTACTGATGAGAATTTGACTCCACGAGAAATTGAACAAAAAGCCGCCGAATTGGCCTATTTCTTGCGCGTACCAATTGAAGTCTTGGAAATATGGGGCTGAAGAATGAATGCTTTCTCAGCCGGAGGGCAAAATGCAAGAATCCTCTTTTTTTCTATAACATAACTTAACTGAAGTTTCGTCAGAACGTTAAGTCGAGCCAAAGCCGACTTATATGGAACAACCATAAAAGAAAACTCTTTTTGTGGTCTTTTATGTGTATACAAATCCACGCAACTCAATTCAACAACAAGTATAACAAATTGAACTAATAGATTCAATTCATCTCATATATCAAACGATTTCGAAAGAAAAAAATTTCTTTTTTTTTTTTCTCCTTTCTTTTGTATTCCTTAATAACCAACAATTGGAATAACCAACAATTGGTTTTCTTCATAATGATAACTGGACAATTTCTGTCTTGTTTTGCTACTCATTTTTTTTATCATCACAATATCTTTCTCTCAATTATTCTATTCCTGGCTATAGGTAATCGGTGGAATTTTTTCGAAATATTGGATATTTTGATAGAAAAGGAATTCTTTCGTCTCAAAATCTCAATAATATTCATTCCTTAAAGTGCTTCTTTCGTTCATTCGGAGACACTTGTTTCGAATTTGACCAATTGAGATATCTGAAAACAATATTTTTTATTATTTCTTCATTCAAATTCGAAGTGGCGTCTTAGTCTATTTCTGTATTTTTTCTAGATTCAAACAAAATCACAAATAAAATAGATTCATAGGTTTGATATCTTGTATAGAACGCATGGGTGAAAGAAATATTCGATCGATCACATAGAGCCGACGAATGAGGTGGGTTGATTAACAATTCACAGATGAAAAAATGACAAAAAATAAAGCATTCACTCCTCTTTTGTATTTTGCATCTATAGTATTTTTGCCCTGGTGGATTTCTCTCTCATTTACGAAAAGTATGGAATCCTGGGTTACTAATTGGTGGAATACTGGGCAATCGGAAATTTTTTTGAATGATATTCAAGAAAAGAGTATTCTAGCAAAGTTCATAGCATTAGAGGAAATCCTCTTCTTGGACGAAATGATCAAGGAATACTCGGAGACACATTTACAAAAACTTGGTATAGGAATCCACAAAGAAACGATCCAATTAATCAAGATACACAATGAGGATCGTATCCATACGATTTTGCACTTCTCGACAAATATAATCTGTTTTGTTATTCTAAGCGGTTATTCTATTTTTGGTAATGAAGAACTTGTTATTCTTAACTCTTGGGCTCAGGAATTCCTATATAACTTAAGCGACACAGTAAAAGCTTTTTCAATTCTTTTATTAACGGATTTATGTATCGGATTCCATTCACCCCACGGTTGGGAACTAATGATTGGCTCTGTCTACAAAGATTTTGGATTTGTTCATAATGATCAAATTATATCTGGTCTTGTTTCCACTTTTCCAGTCATTCTCGATACTATTTTTAAATATTGGATTTTCCGTTATTTAAATCGTGTATCTCCGTCACTTGTAGTTATTTATCATTCAATGAATGACTGATAAATGATCCACCGATATTAATCTAATCCAATTAGAATGTTTGTTACTTTGTAGTTCTACATAAGCATTAAAAATCGTACTTACTCTTTAGATTTCTAACCAGCCGGGGAATTTATCCTATATTATTCCAGTAAAATGATTCCAGTAAATAGCAGAATCGTGGATAGGGAACTATACTAACAACCTACTCAATTTATTGTAGAAATTTTTGGATCAATTATTAGACCATGCAAACTAGAAATACTTTTTCTTGGATAAAGGAACAGATTACTCGATCTATTTCCGTATCGCTCATGAT